TTAAAAATAAGCTAAAATTAAGCTTTTGGGCTCATACCCCAAATATAAAGAAACTCTTTTTTTTAAAAATTTACTAATAAAGTGCCTGATAAAAGGATTATTCTGATAGGATAAATAATGTAATTTTAAATTACCTTTATTACATTTATATTTTATAGAATTAAACTATATCTAATAGTATCAAAAACTATTGTGCATCTTACACTATAAATATATTTTAAATATTAAAAAATTTTTAATTTTTTTTAATTTGTTTTAAATTTATTTTAAATTTCTTTTTATTTAAATTCAAATAAAATATTTTTTCTTTTTATTTTATTTTTTAGAACCTTAATTTCTATTTCTTCTAATTCTTGATTTGGGTGTTGAATTGGTTTAGAAATTAATTTATTGAGATTTATCCCCCTAATCTCAAGATCTTTTAATCTATTAACCTCTGAAGCTTCATTAAAATATTTTTTAACTCAATCTATTGCTTCTATTAACTTTCTATTTTCAATTTTATTAAAAATAACCTTATTAATAAATTTTGAAACTAATTTCTTATTAATAATTTTAATTAATTCAACCCTTTTAATAAAAATAGGATCATGCCCCTTTCATTTTTGATTTCCTAATGTAATTGAAGGTTTAACATGAATTAACTCAATTATTTTAATAACTTGACAAAAAATCTCACCTATAATTTTACTCTCATATTATTTTGATAAAAATTTTTTAATATTAATTATAATAATAAATTCGATTATTGGAGCTATTGGGGGATTAAATCAAACATCCCTACGAAAAATTATAGCTTTTTCTTCAATTAATAACTTAGGATGAATATTATCTACTTTATTAATCTCAGAAAATTTATGAATATTTTATTTATCTATGTATTCTTTTTTAATTAGAATTATATGTTTTTTTTTTAATATATTAAATATATATTATATTAATCAATTATTTATTATAAATTTAAACCCCACTATTAAAATTTTTTTAATAATTAATTTTTTATCTTTAGGAGGATTACCCCCCTTTATTGGATTTTTCCCTAAATGAATTATTATTAATTTTTTAATAAATAATAAAATTTTCATTTTAATATTTATTTTTATTATAATAAGATTAATTATATTATTTTATTATATTCGAATTATTTATTCAGCTTTTATATTTAACTATATTAAAATAAAATGATATAAAATTATAATTAAAAATAAATTAATTTTTTTTATTAATTTTTTTAATATAATTTCAATTATAGGGATAATATTTAGAACCTTATTTTTTTATTAAGGTTTTAAGTTAAATTAAACTAATAATCTTCAAAATTATTTATAAAGAAAATTTCTTTAAGCCTTAATAATTTATAAATTATACTTTAAAATTTGCAATTTTATATCATTTTTGATTATAAGACTTAATTAATTAATAATAAAAGAAATTTTCACATTTCGTTAATAAATTTACAATTTATCGCTTAATTCTCAGCCATTTTATTTAGCGAAAATGACTTTATTCTACAAATCATAAAGATATTGGAACTTTATATTTTATTTTTGGAATTTGAGCAGGTATATTAGGTACTTCTCTTAGATTATTAATTCGAGCAGAATTAGGTAACCCAGGATCTTTAATTGGAGATGATCAAATTTATAATACAATTGTCACAGCTCATGCTTTTATTATAATTTTTTTTATAGTTATACCTATTATAATTGGAGGATTTGGAAATTGATTAGTACCATTAATATTGGGAGCACCTGATATAGCTTTCCCCCGAATAAATAACATAAGATTTTGACTATTACCCCCATCTATTACCTTACTAATTTCTAGAAGAATTGTAGAAAATGGAGCAGGAACTGGATGAACAGTTTACCCCCCACTTTCATCAAACATTGCACATGGGGGAAGATCCGTTGATTTAGCAATTTTTTCTTTACATTTAGCTGGTATTTCATCAATTTTAGGTGCAATTAATTTTATTACAACTATTATTAATATACGAATTAATAATCTATCATTTGATCAAATACCATTATTTGTATGAGCAGTAGGAATTACAGCATTATTATTATTACTTTCTCTACCTGTATTAGCTGGAGCTATTACAATATTATTAACTGACCGAAATTTAAATACATCATTTTTTGACCCTGCAGGAGGGGGAGATCCTATTTTATATCAACATTTATTTTGATTTTTTGGACATCCAGAAGTTTATATTTTAATTTTACCTGGATTCGGAATAATTTCACATATTATTTCACAAGAAAGAGGAAAAAAAGAAACTTTTGGATCTTTAGGAATAATTTATGCAATAATAGCAATTGGACTATTAGGATTTGTAGTTTGAGCACATCATATATTTACTGTAGGAATAGATATTGATACTCGAGCTTATTTCACTTCAGCAACCATAATTATTGCTGTACCAACAGGTATTAAAATTTTTAGTTGATTAGCAACCCTTCACGGAACTCAAATTAATTACAATCCTTCAACTTTATGAAGTTTAGGATTTGTATTTTTATTTACTGTTGGGGGATTAACGGGAGTAATTTTAGCCAATTCTTCAATTGATGTAACTCTTCATGATACATATTATGTAGTAGCTCATTTTCATTATGTTTTATCAATAGGAGCTGTATTTGCTATCATAGGAGGATTTATTCATTGATATCCATTATTTACAGGATTAACATTAAACCCTTATTTATTAAAAATTCAATTTATTATTATATTTATTGGTGTAAATTTAACTTTTTTCCCCCAACATTTTTTAGGATTAGCTGGTATACCTCGACGATACTCTGATTATCCAGATGCTTACATTTCATGAAATATTATCTCTTCATTAGGATCATATATCTCATTATTAGCTATTATATTAATATTAATTATTATTTGAGAATCTTTTATAAATAAACGAATAATTATTTTTTCATTAAATCTTTCTTCATCAATTGAATGATATCAAAATTTCCCCCCTGCTGAACATTCTTATAATGAACTTCCAATTTTAAGAAATTTCTAATATGACAGATTATATGTAATGGATTTAAACCCCATTTATAAAGGAAATATCCTTTTTTTAGAAATGGCAACTTGATCTAATTTTAATCTTCAAAATAGAAATTCCCCTTTAATAGAACAAATTATTTTTTTTCATGATCATACATTAATTATTCTATTAATAATTACTATTTTAGTAGGATACTTAATAATAAGTTTATTTTTTAATAAATATATTAATCGATTTTTACTAGAAGGTCAAATAATTGAATTAATTTGAACTATTATACCAGCTATTACTCTAATTTTTATTGCATTACCGTCTCTTCGATTATTATATCTTTTAGATGAACTTAATAATCCTTTAATTACACTAAAATCAATTGGACATCAATGATATTGAAGATACGAATATTCAGATTTTAATAATATTGAATTTGATTCATATATAATCCCATCTATTGAATTATTACCCAATAATTTTCGGTTATTAGATGTTGATAACCGAATTATCCTACCAATAAATAATCAAATTCGAATTTTAGTTACAGCAACAGATGTAATTCATTCCTGAACTATTCCCTCTTTAGGGGTAAAAGTAGATGCTAATCCAGGACGATTAAACCAAACAAGTTTTTTTATTAATCGTCCTGGATTATATTATGGACAATGTTCAGAAATTTGTGGAGCAAATCATAGATTTATACCTATTGTAATTGAAAGAATTTCAATTAAAAATTTCATTAATTGAATTAATAATTATTCCTCATTAGATGACTGAAAGCAAGTACTGGTCTCTTAAACCATTTTATAGTAAATTAGCAATTACTTCTAATGAAAAGAATTAGTTAAATAATTATAACATAAATATGTCAAATTTAAATTATTACTAAAGTAATATTCTTTTATCCCTCAAATAATACCTATTAATTGAATTATTTCATTTTTATTTTTTATTAATATTTTTATTTTATTTAATATCATAAATTATTATATTTTTAATTTAAAAATAAATAATATTAATAATAATAATAATTTTAAAAAAATTAAAAATTTTAATTGAAAATGATAACAAATTTATTTTCAATTTTTGACCCATCTACAAACTTATTTAATTTATCATTAAATTGATTAAGAACTTTATTAGGAATTTTTTTTATCCCCTATTCATTTTGATTAATTCCAAATCGACATTTTATATTTTGAAATTTTATTTTAAATAAATTACACAATGAATTTAAAACATTATTAGGAATTAATAGATTTCAAGGATCAACATTTATTTTTATCTCATTATTTTCATTTGTTTTATTTAATAATTTTTTAGGATTATTCCCATACATTTTTACTAGAACAAGTCATCTTAATATTTCTCTTTCATTATCATTACCCTTATGATTAAGATTTATATTTTATGGATGAATTAACAATTCTCAACATATATTTGCACACATAATTCCCCAAGGTACCCCAAATATTCTAATACCTTTTATAGTTTTAATTGAAACTATTAGAAATATTATTCGACCTGGAACTTTAGCCGTACGATTAACAGCAAATATAATTGCAGGACATTTATTAATAACTTTATTAAGAGGAACAGGAAACAAAATTCCTTCAATATTAATTTTCATTTTAATTTTTATTCAAATTTTATTATTAATTTTAGAGTCTGCAGTAGCAGTAATTCAATCATATGTAATTGCAATTCTAAGAACTTTATATTCTAGTGAAGTAAATTAATGTCAACACATTCAAATCATCCATATCACTTAGTAGATTATAGACCTTGACCATTAACTGGAGCTATTGGAACTTTAACTTTAGTTACAGGATTAGTAAAATGATTCCATGAATTTAATTTTAGATTAATTATTATCGGATATATTATTACTTTATTAACAATATATCAATGATGACGAGATATTTGTCGAGAAGGAACATTACAAGGAAAACATACAATTTTAGTCCATAAAGGATTGCGATGAGGAATAATTTTATTTATTATTTCAGAAGTATTTTTTTTCTTATCCTTTTTCTGAGCTTTTTTTCACAGTAGACTTTCACCTAATATTGAAATTGGAAGAATATGACCCCCAATAGGAATTATCCCATTTAACCCATTTCAAATTCCACTATTAAATACTATTATCCTAATTTCATCAGGAATTACAGTTACTTGAGCTCATCATGCAATAATAGAAAATAATTATTCTCAAATAACTCAAGGACTATTTATTACAATCTGCTTAGGAATTTACTTTACTATCTTACAAGCATATGAATATATTGAAGCACCATTTACCATTGCAGATAGAGTTTATGGATCAACTTTTTTTATAGCAACAGGATTTCATGGATTACACGTAATTATTGGAACAATATTTTTATCTATTTGTTTAATTCGACACATTAATAATCATTTCTCAAATAACCATCATTTTGGATTTGAAGCAGCAGCATGATACTGACATTTCGTAGACGTAATTTGATTATTTCTTTATATTTCAATTTATTGATGAGGTAATTAATTTTCTATGAATAAAAATTATTTAACTAATTAATTATTATTTATATAATATAAGTACAGTATATTTGACTTCCAATCAAAAAGTTTAAAATTATTTAATATAAATAATCATAATAATATTATCAATTTTTTTCATAATTATATTAATTTCAAATATTATAATATTTTTATCAATTATTTTATCAAAAAAAACATTTATAGATCGAGAAAAATGCTCACCATTTGAATGTGGATTTGACCCAAAATCTATACCTCGAATTCCATTTTCACTTCATTTTTTTTTAATTACTGTAATTTTTTTAATTTTTGATGTAGAAATTGCATTAATTTTTCCAATAATTCCATCATTTTTATTAACAAATTTAATAATTTGAATTAAAATTAGAATTTTCTTTTTAATTATTCTATTAATTGGTTTATATCATGAATGAAATCAAAATATATTAAATTGAACTAATTAAATAGGATTATAGTTTATTTTAAAACATTTGATTTGCATTCAAAAAACATTATATTAAATAATTTATCTTAAATAAGAAGCAATAATGCATTTAATTTCGACTTAAAAGATAGAGTATATTTACTCCTTATTTATTAATTGAAACCAAAATAGAGGTATATCACTGTTAATGATAAAATTGAATTTATATTCCAATTAAAATAGAAATATAAAGTTTAAAATTAAGCTGCTAACTTAATTTTTAGTGGCTAAATTCCATTAATATTTCTTTATAAATTTATAATAGTTTAATTAAAACATTACATTTTCATTGTAAAATTAAAAAATTTTTTTTTAAAATTATTTAAAAATTAAAATAATTTCCTTAATATCTTCAATATTACACTCTTATATAAGCTATTTAAATATTATATAATAATAATCAATAAAAATATTATTATTCATAACATAAATCTAAATAAATAAATTTTAAAATTATTTATTTGAAAAAAATAATAAATAATAGGATAATTTTTTAAAATATTATATATACCCTGACCTCTATATAATTCTTTTCAACCTATATCAATTTTTTCAAATAAATTTTGACCAAATTTTAAAAAAAAAAAATTTAAACCATAAGTAGATAAATTAGGTATATATCACATCAAACATAAAAAATTTCTTAATTCATAAAAACATAAAAATTTATTTAATGAATAAATTTTTATATTTCTAATTAAATAACCTAAAAATCCACCAATTAATGTAACATAAATAACTATTATTTTTATATTAAAAGGTAAATAAATTATATAAGGGTAAGAAAAAATTAATCATCTTAACATTCTACCTCTTAATACTCTTATAAATAATAAAATAAATATTCTTTTTAATATAATATAATCTTCATCATATAAATTATAAATAACAATCAAATTAAAATCATTAATTATTAAATAAATTAATAAACGAAAAGTATAAAATACAGTTAATCCAGTTCTAATATAATATAATAAAAAAATTAAAAAATTAAATCTTCCCATTCTTATTATTTCTAAAATTAAATCCTTAGAATAAAAGCCAGCTAAAAAAGGAATCCCACATAAAGCTAAATTAGAAATATTTAAACATAAAGATGTTAAAGGAATATAAAATCTAATACCACCTATAAAACGAATATCTTGTATATCATTTATTATATGAATAATTACCCCAGCACATATAAATAATAAAGCTTTAAATATAGCATGAGTTAATAAATGAAAAAAAGCTAATTCTGGTAAACCTATTATTAAAATACTTATTATTAAACCTAATTGTCTTAAAGTAGATAAAGCAATAATTTTTTTTAAATCAAACTCATAATTAGCAGAAATACCAGCCATAAATATAGTTAATCTAGCTAATAATAATAAAATTTTAGAAAAAAATATATCCATTAATAATATATTAAATCGAATTAATAAATAAATACCAGCAGTTACTAATGTTGAAGAATGAACTAAAGCAGAAACAGGAGTAGGAGCTGCTATAGCAGCTGGTAATCAAGAACTAAAAGGAATTTGAGCTCTTTTAGTTATTGCAGCAATAATAATTATTATTCTTACTATATTTATTGAAAAATCATTTTTTATAAAATTTAAATAAAAAATATAATTTCAACTCCCATAATTTAATATTCAAGTAATAACCATTAAAATACAAACATCACCAATTCGATTAGACAAAACAGTTAATATTCCAGCATTATAAGATTTAATATTCTGATAATAAATAACTAAACAATAAGAAACTAAACCTAAACCATCTCAACCCAAAAAAATTCTAATAATATTAGGACTAACAATCAATAAAATTATAGAAAAAACAAATAATAAAACTAAAATAATAAAACGATTTAAATTTAATTCAGAACTTATATATCTTTTTCTATAATAAATAACTACAGAAGAAATTAATGAAACAAACATTAAAAATAAAAAAGATATTCAATCTAATAAAACTGATATAACAATAGAAGTTGAATTTAAAGAAATAAGCTCTCATTCAAGAAAAATAATATAATTATTTATAATAAAATAAATCACAAAAATAAAATTAATTATTCTAAAAAAAAATAAAAAAAAAAATCTTACAAAACAAATAGAAAAATTTTTAATAACTAAAATGAAAAATTCATATTTTTGACACCACAAATCAATATTTTATTTAAATTATTTAAGTAAAATCAAATTATTCTATAATCTAATTTTAATACTAAAAAATTTAAAGGTAATCAATGTAATAATAATAATAAATATTCTCGAGAAACTCCAGTGTAAAATCTATATATTCCTTGATAATATTTTCCATGTTGAGAAAAAGAAAATAAATATAATCTATAACCAGCACTAAAAAAAGAAATTAATATTAATATAATTATAGTTATCCACGATCATCTTATTAATCTTATAATTAAATTAATTTCACCTATTAAATTAAGAGAGGGAGGAGCTGCTATATTTGAGGACATTAATAAAAATCATCATAATCTTATAGAAGGCATAAAATTTATTATTCCCTTATTAATAAATAAACTTCGTCTGTGAATTCGCTCATAATTAATATTAGCTAAACAAAATATCCCTGAAGAACATAAACCATGACCAATTATAAGAATATATGAACCAATAAATCCTCAATAATTTAATGTTATAATACCTCTAATAACAATTCTTATATGAGCAACAGATGAATAAGCAATTAAAGATTTCATATCAACTTGACAAAAACATTTTAAACTAATATAAAATCCACCTAATAATCTAATTACAATTCAAATAATATTTAATTTCATATTAATTTCCTGTAAAAAAATTAAAATACGTAATAATCCATAACCACCTAATTTTAATATAATCCCAGCTAAAATTATAGAACCAGAAACAGGAGCTTCTACATGAGCTTTTGGTAATCATAAATGAACAAAATATATAGGTATTTTTACTAAAAAAGCTAATACTATTCTTAAATATAATAAATAAAAATCAAAATTAAAAAATTTTAAAAAATAAATTATAATATAATTTATTTCATAAAAAATAAAAAAAATCCCTAATAATAAAGGTAAAGAAGCAAATAAAGTATAAAATAATAAATACATCCCAGCTTGAATTCGTTCAGGCTGATATCCTCAACCAATAATTAATATTAATGTAGGAATTAATCTTCCCTCAAAAAATAAATAAAATAAAAATAAATTTATAACTCTAAATGTTAAATATAATATAATTAATAAAAATATAATATTAAATAAAAAAAAATTAATATAATAATTTTTCTTATATAAATTTTCTCTGGCTATAATTATTAAAATAGTAATTCAAATTCTTAATAAAATTAAACCAAAAGAAATTATATCACATGAGTATATATAACTTATATTAGAAAAATTTATAATATTTAAAGAAATATTCATAAATAAAAATATTATTAATAATAATATTATTTGAACCAATCAAAATATATTTTTTTTTAAACATAAAGGAATTATAAAAAAAAACATAAATAAAAATTTTAACATTTATAATAATAAATTAAAACTTTGAAAATAATCATTTCCATGAGTTCGAATTATTGAAACTAAAATTGATAAACCTAATGCACCTTCACAAACAGAAAATACTAAAAATAATATTAATATATATAAATCATTTTCAATAAATCTTAAAAATAAAACAAAAAAAAAAAAAATTCTTAAAACAATAAATTCTAATCTTAATAATACAATTAATAAATGTTTATGTTTAGAAACAAAAATTATATTACCTGAAATAAATATACAAATAATAATAATAATTATATTTTTTACTATCATTAGTTTTTATAGTTTAATTTAAAACATTGGTCTTGTAAATCAAAAATAAGAAATTTTCTTTAAAAACTTCAAAGAAAAAGATTTTCTCTTTATCAATAATCTCCAAAATTATTATTTTAAAATATAAACTATTCTTTGATATAAAAATATTTTTTTCTTTATTAATTATTTCATTTTCTTTTATCATATTTTTTCTTTCTCATCCACTATCTATAGGAATAATAATTTTAATTCAAACTTTTTTAACTTGTATTATTTTAGGAATATTAATTAAAACTTATTGATTTTCATATATTTTATTTTTAACATTTTTAGGGGGATTATTAGTATTATTTATTTATGTAAGAAGAATTGCATCAAATGAAATATTCAATTTATCTTTTAAAATAAAAAATTTTTTTTTCATAATTATATTAATTAATCTTATTATTAGAATAAATTTTATTTATAATATTCAATGAATAAATTTTATTAATAATTTAGACATAATTAATTTTTTTAATTCATTTTTATTCTTTAATAATGAATATAAAATCAACATTTCTAAATTATATAATAGACAAACTTTTTTAATAATAATAATAATAATTATTTATTTATTTATCACATTAGTAGCAGTAGTAAAAATTACAAATATTTTTTTTGGGCCTTTACGATCTTCATTTTAATAATTTAAATTAAAATACAAATGATAAATTTTTTTAAACCTATTCGAAAAACTCACCCTATTTTAAAAATTATTAACAGATCACTAATTGACTTACCTTCACCAAGAAATATTTCAAGATGATGAAACTTTGGATCATTATTAGGATTATGCTTAATAATTCAAATTATTACTGGATTATTTTTAACAATATATTATACAGCTAACATTGAATTAGCTTTTTACAGAGTAAATTATATTTGTCGAAATGTAAATTATGGATGATTAATTCGAACCATTCATGCTAATGGAGCTTCTTTTTTTTTTATTTGTATCTATTTTCATATTGGTCGAGGAATTTATTATGAATCATTTAATTTAAAATACACATGATTAATCGGAGTAATTATTTTATTTTTATTAATAGCAACAGCTTTTATAGGATATGTTTTACCTTGAGGACAAATATCTTTTTGAGGGGCAACAGTTATTACAAATTTATTATCAGCAATTCCTTATTTAGGAAATACTTTAGTAACATGAATTTGAGGAGGATTTGCAGTAGATAATGCCACATTAACTCGATTTTATACCTTTCATTTTTTATTACCTTTTATTATTGCCATAATAACTATAATTCATTTATTATTTTTACACCAAACAGGATCTAATAATCCTTTAGGAATTAATAGTAATTTAGATAAAATTCCTTTTCATCCCTTCTTTTCATTTAAAGATTTAATTGGATTTATTATCTTATTTATATTACTAATTTTATTAACCCTTATTAATCCTTATTTATTAGGAGACCCTGATAATTTTATTCCAGCTAATCCTCTTGTTACCCCAGTACATATTCAACCAGAATGATATTTTTTATTTGCTTACGCTATTTTACGATCAATTCCTAATAAATTAGGAGGAGTAATTGCATTAGTAATATCAATTTTAATTTTAATTATTTTACCATTTACTTTTAATAAAAAAATTCAAGGTATTCAATTCTATCCATTAAATCAAATTTTATTTTGAATTATAGTTACTACTTTAATTTTATTAACTTGAATCGGTGCCCGACCAGTAGAAGCACCATATATTATTACAGGACAAATTTTAACTCTAATTTATTTTTCTTATTTTATTATTAATCCATTATTAAATAAATTTTGAGATAAATTAATTTTCAATTAATTAATTAATGAGCTTGTAAATATTAAGCATTTGTTTTGAAAACTTAAGAAAGAATTATTATTCTATTAATTTATACTAAAAATAGTTATATAATAAAATTAATTTTAATGATAAATAAAATAATAAAAAATTTAAAGAAATAGGTAAATAAATTTTTCAAGCTAAATATATTAACTTATCATAACGATATCGAGGTAATGTACCCCGAACTCAAATAAATAAAAAAGAAATTAAAACTAATTTTAAATAAAATATAACAGTTATTCTATATCCACCTATATATAATAAAACAAATAATAAACTTATAAATAAAATTCTTCTATATTCAGCTAAAAAAATTAATGCAAATCCCCCTCTTCTATATTCAATATTAAATCCAGATACTAATTCACTCTCACCTTCAGCAAAATCAAATGGGGTTCGATTAGTTTCAGCTAAACTTGAAGATATTCAACATAATCTTAAAGGAAATATTAAAAACATTATTCAAATAAATTCTTGATATAAATTAAATTTTAATAAATTAAAATCTATAATTATAATTACTCTTCTTAATATAATTAAAGCTAATCTTACCTCATAAGAAATTGTTTGAGCAACCGCACGTAAGCCACCTAACATAGCATAATTAGAATTTGAAGATCATCCAGCAATTATAACAGTATATACACCCAATCTTGTACAACAAAAAAAAAATAAGATTCCTAAATTAAAACTAATTATATTAAAATAAAAAGGAATTAATCTTCAAATTATTAAAGATAAAATAAATCTAACAACAGGAGAAAAATAATAAATTAAATAATTAGAAAAATTAGGATATGTTTGTTCTTTAGTAAATAATTTAATAGCATCAGAAAAAGGTTGTAAAATACCTAAAAATCCTAATTTATTTGGACCTTTTCGAATTTGAATATAACCTAAAACTTTACGCTCCAATAAAGTTAAAAAAGCTACACCAATTAACACCCCTACAATCAAAATTAAAATACCTAAAATAATTAATAAAAAATCTCTCATTAAAATTACTATCTATATAACTTATAATTATACATATATGAATTCTAAAATCATTACATTATTTCTGCCAAAATAGTGTAATATATATATATATATATAATCATTAAATAAAAATTTTTAATATTTAAATTTAATAATATTCAATAAATTAATAAAAATTATTTTAAATATTTGATCCTTTCGTACTAAAATATTTTATTTTTATAAAGATAGAAACCAACCTGGCTCACACCGGTTTGAACTCAGATCATGTAAGATTTTAATGATCGAACAGATCAAAATTTTAAACTTTTGCATTTAAATTTTATCTTAATCCAACATCGAGGTCGCAAACTCTTTTTTTTATATGAACTAAAAAAAAAAATTACGCTGTTATCCCTAAGGTAATTATATCTTTCAATCAAAAATTTTGGATCTTTTATTCAATTATTATTGTTTTAAATAATTTAAAAAAAGTTTATTTAATTTTTTTATCACCCCAATAAAATATTTTATTAAATTATAATATTAATTATATATATATATATATATATATATAAATCTAAAAAAAAATAATATTTAAAAAAAAAAAAAACTCTATAGGGGGGGCCCGCCCTTTAAATTTATTTTTATTTTTTAATAAAAAAAAAAAATTTTATTTTATATTTAAAAGAGAGATTATATTTCTTCCACCCTCTCATACAAGCCACCAACTAAAAGACAAAAGAGTCTGCTACCTTTGTGCAGACAAATTACTGCGGCCCTTTATTTTTTAAAAACAGGGGGGGGAGAAAACTTTAAATTATTAACAAAAAGACATGTTTGTGATAAACAAGTGAGAATAAAATTTTGCCGAACCCCTTTTAATTAATTTTACATTTTTCTTACTTAAATTATTATAAATATAATATAAAATACAAATTTTATCTTTATATTATATTTAATATAAATAAAAAAAATTTTTTTTATAAAAAATAAAATTTTTTTTAAAATTTTATTAAAAATTTTAAGGAAATTATTTATAAAAATTTAAAATTTATTACCAATTTAAATTATAAAAATTTCAAAATATTTAAAATTAAAAATTTATTATAAAAATTTAATTTAAGGTTTATCCCTTAAATTATTAAATTTATAAATTTTATTAAAAATTTAATCCCCCCTTTTTTAAATTTTTTTTAATTTTAAATTAAAAATTAAATTTTTTTTTAAAAAAACTGGATTTATTTAAAAAGGTTTACCATTTCATTTTAAATTAATTTTTTAAAATATTTTTTCACCAAAAAATTTATTAATTAATTAATTTTTTTAAATTGGGGAATTATTTAAATAAAAAAAAATTATTTAATAAACTCTGATACACAAGATACACCAAACTAAAATTACTTTAATATTAATTAAATATTTCATTTTTATTTCAAAATTCTTTTACAATACTATTTAACTATAAAATTTTAAATTTTTTCTTTAAAAATACTTTAACCCCCATTAAATATTTTTAAATTAAATTTTAAAAATTCTTTTATTATTAATTATTATTTATTAATTTTTCCCCTCAAATTAATTGAAATTATCAATATCTTTTCAATGTAAATGAAAAACTTTATCAAGCTCTAATTTGTTCTTTCTAGAAACACTTTCCAGTACCTCTACTTTGTTACGACTTATTTCAATTTATTTATGAAAGCGACGGGCAATATGTACATATTTTAATTTTTAATCATTTTAATAAATTAAATAAAATTACATTTAAATCCACTTTTAATTAAATTTTTCAATTTAATTTCCATTTAAATAAATTTATTGTAATCCATCATATTCTTAATTATAATCTGCATCTTGATCTGATTTAAATTTTAATTTTAATTTTAAAATATTATTTTTACTAAAAAATATTTTTTTAACAACGATATACAAAATTTTAAATTAAGTAAATTTATTCGTGGAATATCAATTATTAGACAGATTCCTCTAAATAAACTAAAATACCGCCAAATTATTTAAGTTTCAATAAATAATTATTTACTATTTTAATATTTCAAATTTAAATTATCAATAATAGGGTATCTAATCCTAGTTTATAAAAATAATCTTATAAATCATAAATTATATTAAAATTTTAATTAAATTAAAATTTTACTTAATAATTTAACATTTAAATTTAATTATAATATTTATTTATTACAAATATTAATAAAATTTAATTTAATTTTTGTATAACCGCAACTGCTGGCACAAAATTTGTTATTAATTTTAATATTACTAAATCTTAATTACTTAAATTTTTAATAATAATTACTACTTAATTAAATTAATTATTATTAAAATAATTAATTTTATACACTAAAATTTATATGTAAATTAAATTTATAATAAAATTTATAAACTATAATAAATTTTTTTTTATATACATAATTTTTTATATAGTTTTTTTTTTTTTTTTTTATAAAAAAATATTTAAAATAAATTATTAAATTTTAAAAAATTTCTTTCTTTTTTTTTTTATAATATTAAATATAAAAGTTTTAATTGCTATATAAATTTTTAAAATTTAATTAAATATAATATATTATTAAATTTAATAAAAAATTAAATAATTTTATTATATATATATATATATTAATACATTAAATATTTAATATATATATATATATATAATTATATATATATATAAATTAATTAATTATATAACCATATTTAATAATTTTTCATAAAAAAAAAAAA